ACGTTATTCGCAACAATCGGATTTTCGTCGAGACATAATCAAAGGCTCCATGCGCGCTCAAAGACGTAAAACAACTATTTTAGAACTATTTCAAGCAAATACACATTCCCCCCTTTTTTTGGACAGAATAGACAAACCACCCTTTTTTTCTTTTGATATTTCCGGACTGATGAAACTCATTTTTAGAAATTGGATGGGGAAAAACACAGAATTTCAAATTTCGGATTATGCGAAGGAAGAGACAAAAGAAAGGGATAAAAAAGAGGAGGACAAAAACGAAGAGGACAAAAGAGAGGAGAAAACACGAATAGAAATAGCGGAAGCCTGGGATAGCATTGTATTTGCTCAAGTAATAAGGGGTTCCGTATTAGTAACTCAATCAATTCTTAGAAAATATGTTATATTACCTTCATTGATAATATCTAAAAATATCGGCCGTATGTTATTATTTCAATTTCCCGAGTGGTCCGAAGATTTAAAGGATTGGAATAGAGAAATGTATGTTAAATGCACCTATAATGGTGTTCAATTATCAGAAACAGAATTTCCGAAAAACTGGTTAACAGACGGTATTCAGATAAAGATCCTATTTCCTTTCTGTCTGAAACCTTGGCACAGATCTAAGCTACAATCTCCTCATAGAGATCCAATGAAAAAGAAAGGGCAAAAAGATGATTTTTGTTTTTTAACAGTTTGGGGAATGGAAGCTGAACTACCTTTTGGTTCTCCCCGAAAACGACCTTCCTTTTTTGAACCTATTTTTAAAGAACTTGGAAAAAAAATTAGAAAATTGAAAAAGAATTGTTTTCTAGTTCTAAGAGTTTTAAAAGAAAGAACAAATGTGTTTCTAACGATCGCAAACGAAACAAAAGAATGGGTTATCAAAAGCATTCTATTTATAAAAACAAGAATAAAAGAACTCTCAAAAAAAAATCCAATTCTATTATTTGGATTGAGAGAAGTATATGAATCGAGTGAAACTAAAAAAGAAAAAGATTTGATAATCAGTAATAGTAATCAGATGATTCATGAATCATCTATTCAAATTCGATCTATGGATTGGACAAATTATTCACTGACAGAAAAAAAAATGAAAGATCTGACTGATAGAACAAGCACAATCAGAAATCAAATAAAAAAAATTACAAAAGAAAAGACAAAGGAATTTCTAACCCCAGAGATTAATATTAGTCCTAACAAAAAAAGTCATAATGCTAAAAGATTAGAATCCCAAAAAAATATTTGGCAGATATTAAAAAGAAGAAATACTCGATTAATTCGTAAATCGTATTATTTTATACAATTTTTCATTGAAAGGATATACATAGATATCCTTCGATGTATCATTAATATTCCGAGAATCAATGCACAGCTTTTTCTTGAATCAACAAAAAAACTTATTGATAAATACATTTACAATAATGAAGCAAATCAAGAAAGAATTGATAAAACAAATAAAAATACAATTCACTTTATAAAATCACTTTCTAATATTCGAAATAGTAATAAGAATTCACAGATTTTTTGTGACTTATCCTCCTTGTCACAAGCATATGTGTTTTACAAATTATCACAAACCCAAGTTATTAACTTGTATAAGTTAAGATCTGTTCTTCAATATCACGGAACATCTCTTTTTCTTAAGAATGAAATAAAGGATTATTTTGGAGCACAAGGAATATCTCATTCCGAATTAAGACATAAGAAACTTCGGAATTCTGGAATGAATCACTGGAAAAACTGGTTAAGGGGTCATTATCAATACGATTTATCTCAGATTAGATGGTCTAGATTAGTACCACAAAAATGGCGAAATAGAGTTAATCGACGTTGTATGGCTCAAAATAAAGATTTAAACAAATGGGATTCATATGAAAAAGACCAATTTATTCATTACGAAAAAGAAAATGATTATGAAGTAGACTCATTACCAAATCAAAACGAGAATTTTAAAAAACACTATAGATATAATCTTTTATCATATAAATCTATTAATTATGAAGATAAGAAGAACTCATATATTTATGGATCGCCGTTAAAAGTAAATAATAACCAAGAGATTTCTTATAATTACAACACATATAAACACAAATTATTTGATATGCTGGGCGATATCCTTATCAATAATTATCTAGGAGAAGCTGATATTATGGATATGGCGAAAAGTCCGGATAGAAAATATTTTGATTGTAGAATTCTCCATTTTTGTCTTAGAAAGAAGGTCGATATTGAGGCATGGATCAATAGCGATACTGGTACCAACAGTAATAAAAACACTAAGAGTGGTAATTATCAAATAATTGATAAAATTGATAAGAAAAGCCCTTTTTATCTCACAATTCATCAAGAAATCAAATCATCCAATCAAAAAAGATTTGATTGGATGGGAATGAATGAAGAAATACTAAGTCGTCCTATATCGAATCTGGAACCTTGGTTCTTCCCAGAATTTTTGCTACTTTATAATGTATATAAAATTAAACCATGGGTCATACCGATCAAATTACTTCTTTTAAATTTTACTGGAATTGAAAATGTTAGTGAAAATAAAAACATCAATATCAATGGAAAAGAAAAACAAAAAAGGAATCCTTTTACATCATTGAATGAAAAAAAATCTCTTGAATTAGAGAATCAAAATCAAGAAGAAAAAGAACCCACAGTCCAAGGGGATCATGGGTCAGTTCTCTCAAACCAAGAAAAAGGTGTTGAAGAAGATTATGCAGGATCAGACATAAAAAAACGTAAAAAGAAAAAGCAATACAAAAGCAATACGGAAGCAGAACTCGATTTCTTCCTAAAAAGATATTTGCTTTTTCAATTGAGATGGGATGATTTTTTAAATCAAAAAATGATCAATAATATCAAGGTATATTGTCTCCTGCTTAGACTGATAAATCCAAGAGAAATTGCTATATCCTCTATTCAAAGGGGAGAAATGAGTCTGGATATAATGCTGATTCAGAAGGATTTAACTCTTACAGAATTGATGAAAAAGGGGATATTGATTATCGAACCAGTTCGTCTGTCTGTAAAAAATGATGGACAATTTATTATGTATCAAACCATAAGTATTTCATTGGTTCATAAGAATAAGTATCAAACTAATCAAAAATGCCAAGAAAAAAGATATGTTGATAAGAAGAATTTTGATAAATCCATTGCAAGACATCAAAGGATAACTGGAAATAGCGACAAAAATCATTATGATTTGCTTGTTCCTGAAAATATTTTATCGCCTAGAGGTCGTAGAGAATTGAGAATTCTAATTTGTTTCAATTCAAAGAATAGGAATGATATAGATAGAAATCCAGTATTTTGCAATGTAAATAACGTAAAAAACTGTAGTCAATTTTTGGATGATCTTGATAGAGATAAAAAGAAATTGATTAAATTCAAATTCTTTCTTTGGCCCAATTATCGATTAGAAGATTTAGCTTGTATGAATCGCTATTGGTTTGATACCAATAATGGCAGTCGTTTCAGTATGGTAAGGATACATATGTATCCACAATGAAAAATTGGGTGATGAGACATTTTTCCTATATATATCCTGTACCATATCTGGTATATGAAAGCAAACAGATGCACACATGCGTTGTCTTACATTCCATTCTGATACATGATACTAATTCAATGACGTATCAATTAGATCTATAAATGAATCAACAGAATTTTCTTATTTTAGGTCTAAATTCTTCTCTTTTGTAAGTGCCATCCTTTTGTATCCCTATACGAATCAAATTGAAAATTGGATTGATCGTTAATTAATCTTATTTGATAAAATTAGGAGTTCATAACGAAATTCAGTATACCAGATTAAAATGGCTGGGATTATTATTACTGATCGGTAAAATTCATATCTTTAACAAAGAAAAGGGGGAGAAGATTTCGTTTTATGGTAAAAAATCCATTCATCTCAATTATTTCGCAAGAAGAAAACAGGGGATCTGTTGAATTTCAAGTATTCAGTTTCACCAATAAGATACGAAGACTGACTTCACATTTGGAATTACATAGAAAAGACTATTTATCTCAGAGAGGTCTACGGAAAATTCTGGGAAAACGTCAACGGCTACTGGCTTATTTGTCAAAGAAAAATAGAGTACGTTATAAAGAATTAATTGTTCAGTTGGATATTCGAGAGCCAAAAACTCATTAATTTGAAGAGCTTTAATTATTTGATTTATTAGATCTTGAATTTTGATTTTGATGAATTTCTTTTCGTTTTCAGCAATTCATGGAAGAATGAATCGAGGAAAAACCTATGAATGTACCAACTACAAGAAAAGACCTCATGATAGTAAATATGGGTCCTCACCACCCATCAATGCATGGTGTTCTTCGACTCATCATTACTCTAGATGGTGAAGATGTTATTGACTGTGAACCAATATTGGGTTATTTACACAGAGGAATGGAAAAAATTGCGGAAAACCGAACAATTATACAATATCTGCCTTATGTAACACGTTGGGATTATTTAGCTACTATGTTCACAGAAGCAATAACCGTAAATGCACCAGAACAGTTAGGAAATATTCAAGTACCTAAAAGAGCCAGCTATATCAGAGTAATTATGTTGGAGTTGAGTCGTATAGCTTCTCATTTGTTATGGCTTGGTCCTTTTATGGCAGATATTGGTGCACAGACCCCTTTTTTCTATATTTTCAGAGAAAGAGAATTAGTATATGATCTATTCGAAGCTGCCACCGGTATGAGAATGATGCATAATTATTTTCGTATCGGAGGAGTAGCTGCTGATCTACCTCATGGCTGGATAGATAAATGTTTGGATTTCTGCGATTATTTTTTAACAGGGGTTGCTGAATATCAAAAACTTATTACGCGGAATCCTATTTTTTTAGAACGAGTTGAGGGAGTAGGCATTATTGGTGGAGAGGAAGCAATAAATTGGGGTTTATCAGGACCAATGCTACGAGCTTCCGGAATACAATGGGATCTTCGTAAAGTTGATCATTATGAGTGTTACGACGAAT